CAGCGCCTCGGAAAGCCCTATAGGAGTCATAAGGCGAGCCACATGCAGGGAAACTTGCACGTGTGGTTCTGGCCGGGGACCCCGGTATACTGTACTAATATGTGTAGGTCCCCGTAATTCGAGTGAGATTGTCATGGCGCAAAAGCAGATATGGTCCGGTATTCCCTTGTTCCCTGTATTGGTTATGTTCTTCATTTCTCGTCTAGCAGAAACTAATCGAGCTCCGTTTGATCTCCCAGAAGCGGAAGCTGAATCAGTTGCAGGCTATAATGTAGAATATGCGCGGGATGCGATCCTTAATTTAATATAATAGTCCACTGTTGGCGGAAGCCAATGTCCCGGGGTCCCGGGGACTCATTCTGACTGAAACAAGGGGTGGGTCTTTACCAACTTAAAAATAGAAGATTTTAGGTAAGCCAAAAAACGTGAGCGCCCCTACGCGAGCCTTATTGAAAAGGCCCCTTACTATAGAACAAAGCAAGGGATTGAGCTGCGCGAAAGCCTCCATTACTAATAAAGGGCTGCATCCGTTTTCTTGCTCGTTAGCGCTCCTTAGCACAAGCACTAAGTCAGAAACCTACCTTATTGAAAACTCAAGTAAAGCTATATATATGTATTCTATTAATGCGCTCAAGCATGCGAAGAAAGCAACAAGCGAGAACAGCCCTTTCTATGTTATTAGTCTATGTTATTAGTAAAGAGCTGTTCTTGCTTGTTTAGTAAAGTCACGCTTTTCATTTTGATAGGAGTAGGTGCTTGCTGGGGCAGGGCACTCTTCATTCTTCATTCGAAACTAATGAATGTCGGGTCGGGGCTTTCTGCCTTGTTATCAAAAAGGGAGTTGGGTAAAGCAAACTCCCTCCCTGGACGAGCACGGGGCTTAGTCAAGTAGAACCGGGTTGCGCTGCTTGATGCTCCGATCGAAAACAAATCAGTGGGGCCATGCCGGTACGACTGAATATGCGTTAAAAAGGTCAATCCCTCCCCTACGACACCAAAAAAAACCGGGCCGAACTTCTAACAGCCCGCCCGCTTCCATAGAACAATATCGTGGCAACGTAGACCTAAGTGGTCATATTGGATCTTTGGGAACCATCACAAGTGCGGCCGGCCTATCTTTAAACGAGAATGCCGTGTCGTCCAGCGGAGCCTAGAAGAAGGTGACTCGCGCAGACAGCTGACTCCTTCTTTTCAATAGAAAGGAATAGCCAAACCAACCCAGCTGGCTGGTCAATCTCAGAAATCTTATCGGCCGGCAAACCGGAGACGGACGACCACGGTCCCGACCTTATCAGCACCGGAGGTGTACTAATCAATGAACCCACCCCCGAAACCTACTTTCTTTTCTGACAAAATCAACCAAGCCTAACCGGTCACGACATGTTGTTGATATTGATTGAGTTTGAGGGACTTTCGCTGACTAAATCCATCCATAAACCTAGACCCCGGCTACTTTCGTAACCAAAGCGTCAAGACAACAGCCAAAGGTGACCTTTGGATTCTTAAGTAGGGGGCAAAGAGGAGCACGTAGGAATGCCGACCACTACATAAGCCACTGGTGGCTGAGAGAAAGCGAGCAGCACCTTGTATAGGTTGGGCGGAGCTTGAAGAAGCGAGCCCCTATCAGAGAAAGCCATTGCGCGCTAGCCTAGCTAGCTAGCGTTTTTCAGCTGGCTGTTATGTTAGTTGTAGCGCGCCTTCCCTCCTTCTCTCACTTCGGAAAGATTTCGCAGTCTTTTCTTATGATGACCTGGTCGAGAGAGTACGATACATCGGTGTAAAAGATGGAGTGGGATCTGTGAGGTTGGTTATAGTAAGGCCTGGCCGGAAAGTGTTCTTGCCTCTATCATTGAAGGAAAGGTTGGTCAACAATTTGGAGAGTTTGCTTCTACACGGAAACGAAGACTTTCGAGAACAAATATTAAACCGGGAAGAAAAAAGGGGAAAAAGTAAATAAAGTCTAAGCGCATATGGCACGAAAAGGAAATCCGATTTCGGTAAGACTCGATCTGAATCGTAGTTCAGATTCAAGTCGGTTTAGTGAGGGCGACCGCGAAAGTCACCGAATGGGTCAGTCTTTTCCTTAAGTTTGTCCTATATATCTGTTGAATAAAAAAGCGTGGGAGGACGTTGCAGATGTCCGGGACGGACACGACTTCTTCTAACGCTAGAAGACCACTGGAAGACACCCGGGACCAGAGCATGTCGTGAAAGAAGCACACTGGGCGGGCGTGCTTCGACCGTGTCTCCGGGGCACAGTTGAATGTAGATATCATGAACGCGAGGTGCAGGATACCAGGCCGAGAAACCCGGGCAACCACCCCCTATGTGCCGATCGCTAGCGCATCCAGGGCCCCGGCGCCCAGCCTCCGCTGGAGAGGCCTAGCCTGATCTGAGAAGTGCTAATTCGGTTCGGATAGACTTCATTCAAGAACGCCGCCGCCCCTGGAATCAATAAGAAAACAAGTGCTAAGTTTCAGATCAGTGAATAAACCGAAACGAAAGAAGAAAGAGACGTTTCTCGCTCGGCGCCTAAAGCGCACTATGCTCCGCTTCAACAAATGAGAGTTTTCGGTGGAACCGGTGAACCACGCGAGCTGGTTAGATGCGTGGGACAGAGGGCTCATAGTACCTGCTAGCGCAGCTATGCAGTGGAAGGGAAGGAGCCTAAATCGACCCCCTTCTTTTTGATTTGAAAAATAAAAAAGCAGTACAAAGAGATTAGACTCTCGGATGAGACTAAGCAGCCACCGACCGTTCCGACGCGCCCCTGACCCATTTTTTTTATTAAGACCGAAAACCTATCTAAAATGGAGCCTAGTTTAGGCTGTCAAACAAATGATAAAATGGAAAATTTGAAAGATAACCACTAGTAGGGATATGGATGGAGTCTCGCTCAGTAAAGAGAGTTGTAGATTCGTAGAAAAGGAGAGGAGCCTTGACTTTCTATGATGTTATTAGTCAAGAAGCGCTAACGCTGCAATCTTTCTAAAGCAAGAAGCGAGAAACTTGACTTTGAGAAAGAAGGTGCTTGTTGCCGCTTTATTTTTTAAGTAAGTAAACTTGTTTTGTTTTATTTGTTTTATAAGGCGAAAGGTTGCTATTTTTATAATTATTATAGCGTTAGCGCTTTAGTTTTCAATAAGTTTAGGCGCTTGACTAATAACATAGAAATTTTGAATCAGGGTGCGCAGGTTTGGAACCCTATACAAAGGGCCTTTCCTTTCAAATGACAACTGCCTCTTCCTGCTGCGAAGGCCTTGCACGAAACCAACCCCCCCACCCCCGATCCAGTACCAGTTGTTTCGCTGGTAGGCCCACTTAGGTTAGGGGGGCATTGTCCCTCAGTTCTTACCAACCTCCGGTGTGTAATCGACATGTTGCTAACTTCAACTCGGTTGAATAAGAATCATTGATTCCCTTTGCTGTCCATTTCTTATTCATTCAGGGCGCTCGGCCGGTGCTCCTTTTTTAAACCAGAACAACTCTGAACGTTAGAGAAGATAAGGGAAGACCACCTGAGCGAACCGACCGAGGGGACTTGACTTATTCGAACCGAACGATAGCGGCTTAAAGCTAAGCCTATCACGAGCAGCGTCGCTGCTTGATCGGCGGGGATAAGCATCTCAAAGTATGGGGCAAAGGATCAAGCGCTTTGACTTTGTCTCCCGGGATTCACCACAGGTTGGGTTTGAGAGCCGTGTGATGGGTGACTATCCAGCACGGTTCGGAGAGCACTTTTAGTCTGCGTTGGTGAATGGAAGCCCCTCTATCAAGCAAGAAAGAAGCGGCTATTCCCCCTATGTCACCAATTGGGGAGTCACCATTGACTCTATTTATTATTATGGTAAATTAGTGTATCAAGATGTCAATCTGAGATCTTATTTCGGTTCGATACGTCCACCTGCGAGACTCACCTTTGGCTTTCGTCTCGGTAGGTGTATTCTTATACATTTTCCCAAAAGAACATTCATTCATTTCTTTCTTCCCCGTCGACCACGACGACTGAAACGACGCGAAAAATCCAGACCCGGAAAGGAGAAGGGCCGGTGGTGGGCATTTGGGAAAGTCGGGCCGATCGGGTGTCTTCATTCCAGCGACAATACAGAAGAAGAACGAAACGAAGTGAGAGGCCGGAGGGCAGGGAAAAGAGTCGAGTCGATCAGGCTCGACGCCATTAAGCAAAAAGATGAGAAGCAAAACGAAATTAGGATTTGGCCGAAAAAGAAGCAACGCTATGGATACCATGACCGATCACCATCGATAAAGAAGAATCTTTCTAAATCACTTCGGGTCAGCGGGGCCTTCAAGCATCCGAAAGACGCCGGGGTTGTAAATGACATAGCGTTCCTGATAGAAAATGACGACTCCTTCAGAAAAACTTCGTTTTTTAAGTTCTTTTTCCCCAAGAAGTCCCGCAGTCATCTATTTAAAAGCGGCCCGACGAGTCATCTATTTAAAAGGACCCTCCCTGCAGTGCGCCCCTCCTTGAATTATTCGGTCATGCAATACTTATTGAATAGAAAGAACAAAATTCATTTCGACCCCGTCGTAGTTCTCAATCATTTCGTGGCACCGGGCGTGGCTGAACCATCTACGATGGGGGGAGCGAATGCGCAGGGAAGAAGCTTAGATAAGAGAATACGTTCTCGCATCGCTTTTTTTGTAGAAAGCTCGACCAGCGAGAAAAAGTGTTTGGCCGAAGCCAAAAAGAGGTTGACCCACTTCATTCGCTTGGCGAATGATCTTCGCTTCGCGGGAACAACAAAAACCACCATCTCGCTCTTTCCTTTCTTCGGTGCTACCTTTTTCTTTCCAAGGGATAGAGTTGGGATGTATAATCACCTTTTTTTTGAGGATGCCCGGGAACCACTCCTAGGTCAATTAAGGATCAAATGTTGGAACCTCATGGGTAAGGATAAGGTAATGGAATTGATAGATAAATTCATAGACCTAGGTAGGATAGGAGAATGGATAAAGGGAATAGAGATGATGATAGAGATCATACTGAGAAACAGAAGAATTCCGTACGGGTACAACTCTTATTTGAACGAAGTGAAAAAAATGCGATCTTTGTTGTCTAATAGAACAAACACTAATACCTTAATTGAGTCGGTCAAGATCAAATCTGTTTATCAAAGTGCTTCTCCGATTGCTCAAGACATCTCTTTTCAACTTAGAAAGAAAACAAGATCATTTCGTTCCATTTTTAGTAGAATAGTGAAGGATATTCCATTAGTAATGAAAAAAGGGGTTGAGGGGATCCGTATATGTTGTTCAGGTCGATCAGAAGGCGCAGAAATAGCTAGAACTGAATGCGGAAAGTATGGAAAAACATCTCGTAATGTATTTAACCAGAAAATCGATTATGCTTCTGCGGAAGTATCTACTCGTTACGGAATCTCAGGTGTCAAAGTGTGGATTTCATATAGTAAAAAAAAAAAGGGACGTGCTATATCCGAAACGTACGAAATATAGTAAATATCGTAAAGGCAGATGTAGTAGGGGTTGCAAACCAGACGGAACAAAACTTGGTTTTGGAAGATATGGCACTCAAAGTTGTAGAGCTGGTCGTCTTTCATATCGAGCCATTGAAGCAGCGCGTCGGGCTATAATCGGACACTTCCATCGTGCTATGAGCGGACAATTCCGAAAAAATGGTAAGATATGGGTAAGAGTTTTCGCGGATATCCCTATTACCGGGAAACCTACAGAAGTAAGAATGGGAAGAGGAAAAGGAAATCCTACGGGTTGGATTGCTCGTGTGTCCACGGGACAAGTCCTATTTGAAATGGATGGTGTGAGTTTGTCAAATGCTCGACAAGCCGCTACATTAGCGGCGCATAAACCATGTTCGTCAACCAAGTTTGTTCAGTGGTCGTAACGTAATTGGTTAGTGGGGAAAAACCGGGCCGGGATTCAAAAGAATTAGGCGAAGGGTTTGTTCCTGAACGAGGGAAGTGGAAAGACACTAAGGGAGAGGGATATACTCCTTTTTGAATCGCCGAAATTGTACGACTGTTCCAGGCGTACTACCCGGATACTTTAAGGTTTTTTTAAGGTACTCTTTCCTTTGATTGTATTGGATATGAATCTTTATGATCACAAGGTGGTGCTTGGGCAGGTCTTCTCTGATTACGTTCGGACGTGACAGGGAAGCCAGGAGGTCCAGGGACATAGCCGACCGATGCATTCCCCATCCAGCACTTAACCGACGAAAGAGAGGGGAATGCAGCCCCCGCCGCCATATGAGTCGGAGACTATTCTAGTTTGACTCTTGTGGGAAATTCAAGATGTCTTTTTTTGTTTTGGCGATAATCACTTCTGGGAGGGTGAATCCCAGGTTCCACCACAAGAAAGAAGGACAATTGGTACTTCCCTACGAGGAAGTGCTGCCCAAAAGGGACTACTCTACATCGGCCGGGATTGGACACTAGTCCTTCAAGTCTTCAAAGATCGGATTCAATCGATTATTCGCATTCAACTTGAACAATTCTTGTGACAACAGCCTCTATTCCTTCAACATTCCTTCGTTCCCTTTCTCAAAGGCAATAGGAAGAGTCGAAGCTAGTTTTGCTATTGTTAACGTAGTGCTAAGAAGGAAAGAGAAGCTGTGAATCGATAAATGCCATCTAGTTCCATTCCTTCGCCTTTTCAGGCAGTCTTCGTACCATTCCCGGGTGAGACTTTATATATGACCAATGCGAGTAAGGGTATCAAGTGATATACGATTTGATTGGATTTTCTTTTCCTGGAACCACTCTTCTGAGCCTGTTCTTATGGGATTGGGGTCCCTCTTTTCGCTGTGAAGGGTTAGCCCCGTAAGTCCATCTCTGGGGAGTTCTCTTGCACTTATAGCTCCTTTCATATCTTCTGCCTTCTCTTCTTTTTCCCATCCAGCTGGGATATATTTTCTGTGAGCAAGCCTCTTTCTTCCTTTGCTGTGGGACGAGGCCAGTTCTCTTAATCCATCCAGAGGGAGTGCCCCATAAGCCAATGCCATTCCATTCATTTCCCGTTACCTGCCAGCCATTAATTAGGAATTAGGAGTTCTGTCCATGCGATCTAACGGACTAACAGGACAAGCAGTAGTTTTGAAAGGAAATCCAGCAAACAAGGGATAGGGATAAGGCAAGTCTTTCCAGTAAGTGGTCGCAAGCGAATGACCTAGGAAGAAGCCCGTTTACTAAGAAGTTCACATGCCCTGCAACGGATCTCAAACAAAGCGTGGCTGACAACGCCAAGAAAGTATGGCTTACACTTCCTTAGGAAGTAAGAACTGGTGGAAGTGGGCTGGGTAATTTACCACAAGGGCTCAGGCCTAATTGGACTTATTAATAGTTTTCAGTCACAAAGGAAGCTATTATTCCTTTCAAGCAAGAAGGACTCGGCTTACTCACCAGGAATGCACCCTAACCTAAGGGAGAGTTCCTGGATCACTCAAAAAAGGTAGTAAGGAGATACTTATCCAAGAAGCTAGTGATTTGGCTAACCTCAGGTACCTTCCCAATCGAACTATCGTGCGTGACACATACATGCCGATTCCATAAGCTTATTTCACTCATTGCTATTAGTGGAAGAATGCCCTCAATGTCCATGCGGCTGCCTTGAACGAATCCCATTCGTAGTTCTGAATGAATAAACCTCCTAAGTCAATCCGGACGGGATAAATTCCAAAGGATCATGCCGAGTTCCAGAAAGATTCTTTTTTCATCAAAGACCGAGGTTGGATGCGCGTGACTAATCAATTACCTGCTGCTTTCCACTAAGGGTATGAAAGATTTGGATAAAGTCTCACTCTCGATGGCAAGGCTGGGGAAGATCGATCTAAGGGGTGAACCTATTTCCGGATTCCTTCTAGTGCTTAAGGTGCGTAGCGGAAGAAGACTTTTCACGCTTTCTTAATTGCGCAAGAATGAATATATTAGTAAGCCATGGAACTGATTGATCTGTAAGAAACTGTCTTACTAGCACCCGTAATAGGCCTACTTATAGGAATGGATAGCCTCTTTACCTTCTTTCATGATGTAGTTGCTTATCCTTTAGGGAAGCTTTTCACTCCTAGGTGAAAGAGATGTGGAACTCTTTGACAGCAGGAACTTGAGACTCGGCTTAGTGTCTTACGTGATTAGGCCTCTATTTAAGCATCAAAACAAGAGTTACAGGAGGCGAAGTAGGAGTAGGAGAAAAACGAGTTCCAGCACAAAAATCAGCTCTTCGACCACTTTGTAGCGCTCCTTTCTAGGCTACGTTCGACTCGTAGAAAGAAGATTCCGAGTTGAAATCGCCTGGCCGATGTCACATCAAAATGATTAAGACGATTCTTTCTCCCTTCGATCATTATCCACTTCAACTAGAACTAGGAGAGGACTTCCTCCCCAGCCAGAATCCGAATCTTAAGCTTAAACAAAATCATTCCCGTCCTCAGCACCCGAATCATTCCTATCTGAATCTCCATCCGCCGCATTTGAATCAGAGTACGGAGGTGCGGCAGGTGGTATGGTAATCGTATAATAAAATCAAGGTTTCATTTCACATTCATCCTCCTCTCTTTTCTTTTGAATGGACAGATAATAAGTTATTAAGGCAAGGAAGTCACTTCTTGCACAGATTACCCGCTACGCTCTTTGCTTTATGGCTTACAGGAGTACTTGACTAGCCTGCTTGACTGATCTTACAGTTCTCGACTCAGCTCTTAGGGGGGTCATTATGCTTAACACAGGGAGTTCGGACATTGCAAACATTCAACTGAAAGAAGGGATTGAGAGAGGGGATAAAGGGATTTGGCTCTGCAGATGAATTTAAGAAGAAGGATCGCATTCTCTACTTCTATCATTGGTGCTATCGTATATGAGGAGCTTTCTTTTTGGTATGAAAGGTGATCTTAACTAGAAATTGAATATCATAAGAGAAGGAAGATCGTAGCCTAGAAAGTCTTACGTGCTCTCTCCTCTTACTTAGATAGAGAAGGTTGAAGCTTATAGGTGGTGCCCTAAGCGCAAAGAAGCTCCCATCATGCTACTTCCACTATATGCTTAACACATGCGAGTCGAACACGCTCTGTAAACAAAGGTGCTTCCATTCCCTACGTATGCCGCTACATGCCTTCGCCGCATCCTCTCATGCCCGGTCCAGAACGTCACATCTTACCATGATTGGTGGGAACGCGGTTTCTCATGATAACAGGGGTTAAGCTGTCCACTCGGGGTGGAAGGTGCGTGCTGCTGAAACTTCTTAAGGATATGCTGCTTCCACCCGACCAATCGGTCCTGGCCCAGATGCTAATTAAAAAGTGTTCACACACACGCCAACTGGGTGGTAAGCTGCAGGATCTGGATCAACTGGCACGGTATATTATGCATCCGGGGTGGTATCCGCTCGAACTACTGATGGAATTAGGTCAATCGGTGAACCTCAAACCGGCTTCCAAGGATTGAGATAGGCAGAGTTCCCTCACCCTAGCAGCGGAATTGAATCAGAAAGCAAGACAGAATAGGCTCTTACTGCTCTAGAAAGAACTTCCCTTGAATCAACTGCTATTGATATTAGCTGTGGGACTTCGGTGCCTTAAGCGGAAGAGGGGATTTCTTTCTCTTTCTGGCTGCTACGCTCCTTTCTTATTCTTTTTTTCTGTCTCTGAAGTGAGTGAAGTCAAGCTAGCGTCAGCAAATCGGACATAAGCAATACACGTAAATCCCCGTCCTTTAGAAAGACGATAGCGATTCTCTTCCAGTGCTTTAATTAAGAGTTCAAAGAGTAACCTATAAGAAAAAATGGTAGGAATACCCGGAGCGTAGCTCTATCGGAACTGACCTCTAAGAAGTAATGAGGCAGGGAGTAGAATGGTAAATGTCCCTGTTTGAGGTCTTTTATCCGACTCCGGTCTAGCATAAAGGGTGGAATGAATCGGGTTTTCTCCCTTCACCTAGAGACTCCATTAAGAAGGTTCGAAAACAGGTCATAAGGAGGGTTCCATCTTAGGAACATTTCTTACTTTGAACGGGCTGCCTGCCTCATCTACGTCCCCGTTGGTGACAACGAGGATAGAAAGAAGATGGAAAAAGCATTCCATTTCCTAAGTTATTAATTAAACAATTCAATTTTTTTTAATAAACGATGTCACTTTGAATCAATAGAGAACCTCTTTCGCCGAGTCCTAGGATGACGGAAAACATCGTTGAATCGAGCGCTACCGCTTCATTGATTTTTGTTGCGGAGACTATATCTTAAATCTTAAAAGTCTCTAGTGCCTCAGAGTCCGCCCGCTATCGCTTCATCTTTTGATGTAGCGTAAATGCCTGCTGTAGATGCTATCACTTATTCTGCCTCGGTCGGGTGCTGCCTTAGTTGATGTGAAAGAATCCCCCTTGCTTCCTACTCATTTACTATCGAAGAGTTGGACCCCTTGGTCTCAGTCTCCTATAGTATAGTAGGAGTACAGAGGAGCGAGTTTACGAGCTGGCAGACTCTAGTGAAGACTTGAAGATCCAGCCCGAAATGCCAATCTTTAGTTCTCGGGAAATAGAGCTAAAGCGTATTACGAAAAAGTAAAGAAGGGGACCGTCCCTCATTCATCTACTTAAAAAATTGACAGAACAAATCGGAAAAGGCAAGCTTACCGTATTCCTACTTTACTAGTAGTACTCTTCTAGTTTTGGAACATACCCTTTATAACATATAACACAAGGTGGAATCAAAGTAAAGAAACTATTAGCAAGGAGTGAAGTAAAGGCTAAGGTTGCCTTCCGCTGACTATGGAATCCCCAGAGACTATATCCATAAAGAAAACCCACCATTGAATCAACTGGTATGGAATCAGTATCTGAGAACATTCCCTTTCACTTCATCGGATGATCTTTTTATATAAAGAAGTTAAAGACCCAGGTCAACAGATGGTATTAGTCCTTAGAAGAAATTAAAAGGTTGTGCTAAAAAGTCCCGTCTGTATTGTCCTACGAGTAAGCTCTTTAAGGCCTTTGGGAAGAAAGCTAGAATGATTTTCTCTTCTTTCATGTGAATCACATTAGCTTAGCATTAGCTAGAGTTTCTATAACCTCCAGGTCCCAGTGTGGTTAAGCTTATAGCTCTTGTCGCTAGCTCTTATGAAGCTGTGAATGGTCTCGTTATCTTATTAGAAGTTTGAAGAGATAGGCTGCTTTCCTTGGCACGAACGGGGGAAGAAGAAGTTGTTCCAGCTACAGGTGTCTTGGATTCGGCTGGTGGTCTCGTAACTAAATAAGTAGCAGATCCCGTCTCCTTAAATTAAGGAATTTCTATAGATTCATCCCCTAGTTTTGTACCCAAGTCAGTAGACTCTCCTTTCTTGCTTTCCTTCACCGTCATTGACATTGAACTGATATTATGGCGAAGAAAAGAACCACGGTAACCGAAGGCTTACTTACTAATTGGGGGCAAGCTACGGATGAGCTAAGCTAATGGCTGCCCTTTTCTTGCTCCCTAGGAAAGAAGTAAAAGACTGCTAAAGGGAAGCGAAAGATTGAAAATTCAATGTTGTATGCACACGTGGCAGCATTAATAGTGAGAACTCATAGAAGCAATCCAAAAAAAGGATTACCAACATATGTGACCTAGTAGTTTGATGACCGAAAAGGTAGAGAGTTGTGTACCATACCTTGTCTGGAGGCGAGAGATGAGCTCTGAAGAGAATCTGATGGAAGGCATAGAGAGAAACCAGGAAGGCCAAGAAATGGACATGACTGAAAACAACAAGGACCAAACTCTCATGAGTTGGAGTGAAGAACAAGAAATGGATCTACCAGAGGAACAGATGGAGGAAGCTACCTACAGAGATAAAGTGGTGGGGAGCTCCTCAAAGAAGCAGGAGTTTTTACTAAAAAACGGATTTTGTCTGCCCCTCGAGACGTCTACTCAACGAAGAAGCCCATTCGATAGGTAAAGCCGATACAGAAAGAGAGACTGCTAGCCCTAACGTAAAGAGTGGATTCTCCGATCCTCCCTCGAGGACTGAGCTTTCCGAAAGGAAGGAAGAGTCATAGGATGTGTAGTAGTAGCATAAGAAAGCATGCCCAATCCAAGCTGGCCCTCGGTCCCAACACTTTCTTTACTTTATCAGAAGCTGAAAGCGTAAGTAATAGAAGTCTCAGATGCAGGACAGGGGAGCCCAAGGGCGTATGAGTTCCCGAATCCGCTCGCTAGTAAGACAAGAGTGATCATAAGACTGCGTAGAAGTGGTCATCAGTGTGTCCACCACACTTTCGTTCGTAAACCGAGAAGTAGTAAGGTTTTTATGTGTAGTTGAGAGCGGCGTCTATGCCCTGAAAATAGTCATATTAGTCGGAAAAGGGGAATTTCCAATAGGGGGGGGAATTTCTCTGCTTCCTTGCTTTCCTCCTCTCTATCTCTTATTGTGTTCTCGTTCTCAATTCGTTTGTAGCGAGTTCATGCTTTTTCCTTTACTAGAAGACTGATCCTAACCGCTGAAATTCCTTTTTTACTTTTTTGCTTCGCCGAGCTGAACTTTCAATAGGGAATACTACTTTAGGACAGTCTTCTTCCACCTCGGTTTGTTCTTGATGTATCGGATTCTCTGCTTTCAAGAATTCTCCTGCTGCTACAACAAAAGAAACTTGGCTTCCTTCTAGGGGCGGAATAGCTTCAATCGTCACCCTTCCCTAGCCGCTCTCCCTCTAGCTTTAACAAAAATACCTGGATCCGATCTACGAAGCTAGGAATACTCAAATTACCAGGGGTGGGATATATATGTTTTAGATGTCTTCCACTCTCCCTTACCCTACTCCTTGACTGGAAATGCTTTCTTTTCCTAAGAGATCTATCCGAGCTCTAGAAGATCTTACCCCAGGTGCTCACAATTCTTCCCCGGCTGATGCCTTAATATCAGAACTGGGAAGAAAAAAACTGCCTTCTCACTCCTATCTTCATAGGAATCAACGGGATAATCTCAAATTGCTCAAGTGGGCTGGAAGCACTCTCAATACCGGTTTCGGGAGTAGAGGTGGAACTTTCACTAGATGGAGACGCGGATTTCGAGCTAGAGGCGCCGGAAGCCCCCGAAGGTTTCCAAAAGGGGGACATTCTGACGCCCTTCCACCCAAAACTGAACTCTATACCATAGCCTAACTCTTTATTCCAGGCAATGGCGTTTTTCACTATATCTATCTAGGGAATCTGCGCTTTCCACTCCGTAAGCATTTCTTAAGGACGGTACATCTCATTCGACTCGGTAAGAAGATTCTCTCTTTACCTATAAGTAAGTAATTATTGACTGCATTATCCCTTCTCTTTCCCATTGCTCTCACTCATTTATAGCATACCAGCCATTGATCCTCTTCACTTCGCTTCTCGCTTTTGTTCAATTATAAATAAATAACAATACAGTTTGATGGAGATTTATAGCATCATTCAAGTAAATACAGATTAAGATCGTAAAAACATAAGCTTGTAATATAGCTACACCTAATTCCAGACCGGTTAATGCAAGAACTATAAAAAAAGGACCAAGAGCTCCTATGAAATATAAAAGATCATTCATACATAGCATAGTCCAAGCGAACCCACTTAAAATCTTTACTAAACTATGACCGGCCATCATATTAGCAAATAAACGTATTCCTAAGCTTAATGCGCGAAAACAATAAGAGATTAGCTCAAGGAGTACTAAAAAAGGCGCTAACGGCAGTGGGACTCCTGCGGGTAATAAGAAGCTTAAAAAATGAAGACCATTTCTTTCAAATCCAACTATAGTAATGCCAATAAAAATGGAAAATGAGAGACCCAAAGTAATGATAAAATGACTTGTAACTGTGAAGCTATAAGGTATCATACCCTGGAGATTACAAAATAACAAAAAAGTAAAAGTCACCAAGATGCAAGGGAAAAACTTTTGTTTCACATTTCCGGAAAGACCACCTATTTGTTCGTTTACCAGGTTCAGCACGAAATCATAAAGAAGCTCTACCAAGGATTGCCAAGCATTTGGTACTAAGTTTCCTCCTCCCTTTTTAGTAACAAAATGAACCAGAACTAGGAACAAACTCAGACTTAGCAGCATAAACAAAGAGGGATTTGTGAATGAGAAATACAAGTCACCTATCTTCATATCAATCAATGGGTGAATGGCAAATTGATCAAGCGGGCTCTTTGGCCCCCCCTCCCCAGTACTACTGCCCTCATCGCGACCTTTTTTTTCTTCTTTTTCAGATTGGGCCGCCTTTACTACCTCAGCTATCCGCTCCATCATTTTGATTTTAGGTACCTTAGCTACGTCCTCATTGGCATAAGGAGACCTTTTTTCTTTATCTTCCTCCTTTGAACGTCGAAAACAATTTTTTAGTCTATGGAACAATTTCATTTGTTTGCTTTGGTTCATTTTTTAACTGCTCTGCTCCCCCTCCAAAGAAGAAGAAGAGACTTAAAAAAACTATATGTGGTTGTTGACCAACAAACAGAAAGGATGCATGGGACTAGCGGGCATTGAACCCGAGTGACTTTCGAATCCCTTAACACTACAGCTAAGGGAAAAAGAAGTTCGAATTGCATGTGTTAACCAAAGTACGCACAATGGAAAAAAAGAAGATCAAACTCCTCAATAGTCAGATAGGATCGTAGGCGTACGGTGACCGGCTTCGCGAGACCTTATCGGTCTACTCAAGGCTAAGCTCTATTGGGCGCAGCTTTCTTGATCTAGCTTTCTGACTAACTGAATAGGCTCTTGTCAATTCTTTCTTCTCTTATGATATTATGAAATTTCGAGTTAAGTTAGAAGAAAGGCATGGGAGAAAGAATTCAAACAAAGCATGATTTTCGATTCGATATCTGACTCGGGGGCGAACACCCCTTTTATGCCCGTCGCCTGTGTTGAACGGGATAGATTACATTACAAATGGAGCCTTTGAGTAGGAACCACGTGTTGACACCCTTGTTGGGGGATGAAGTATTAGTTAGCGAGATTTGTGCGTTAGGCCCAATTAGACCCAGGGGCAAGCAACGCCTAGCCAATTTCCATAATGTAGAAACAACTTTGGCATTGCCCTAGAGACGTTTAGCTCTCAATGCACTAGTGGAATGCCATAAGAAGGGAGAGTTGACTTCCGTAGTTCTACACAGTCTAAGTTGAATCTCCAAGGCGCTATATTGTAATTGCCTCGTGCCTTATGGACACTCAGGGCTACTCAGTTGTTGAGGAAAGGATGACAAGGATTTCTAACTTCAGTGCGCGATCTTACGGTGGAAACTCGAGCACTATAAGATGCTTATATCATTCAGGATTCCCAGATATGTTCCCGGAGGAATTACCGATGCCTCTTGAGTGAGTAGTAGAGTTTGCTATCGTTTTGGTTCCGAGAGCGGGACCCACTTCTAAGACCCCCTATGGAAAGGTATAGCAAGTGCATTGAACGAGTACTAGAGACCGATCATCTGAGACTAACTGGGAAATAATCTTGAGCATAAGAATGAATGTTTGGGACCGGTATATGATATGTACCGATGATTGAATGAAGCTACTATTAAGGACATGTAACTGCTATTTAGAATATATGACTTATTCAATCAGTCGTAAGGAGCCCGATATTTCCAGGAGCGACTTCTGTACGGAGTTGATCCTTGCACCGAACTCTAAGCGCTAGTTGAACCTTCTTCGGTCGACCCTCTCTTTCACCTAGTACTTGTACTACAAAAAAAAAAAGAGACTGCTATTGCAAATGGCATCAGGTCTCTTTTGCTCAGTTCAACCATCGGCTATTACAGGAAAGACTTCTGGTGTGGGAGGAGTGGCTTAGACTGTCTCACCATCGGCAACTGCTGCTGTCTCACTCGAAGTGCAGTCATCACTCTACGCTATTTCCTCTTTTCTTCTTGCTTCGGTTTAGGACATCCTATGATTAGCTCTAGATATGTATATACTATTTGTATCTCCTAGATCGTCCTCTGTCTTTCTTTGTCTATTGGGAATTGACTCATATGGCTTTCTTTTTATGTCTTCCCAGGCTTCCTCAAGGTTAGCGAGGAGAGAACGGTGGATTGTAGCTTTCTTCCTACTGTAAGGTTAGAGGAAAAAAGAATGAATTATAACCCATTAGCTTTATCTTCTCTCAGCGAGTCCAATCCTATCAGCCTGTCAACAATCCTTCCTTGTGGGTAGTCTGTTAGCTAGCGGTCTAAGGATTCGCAGCTTTGCATTCGTTGCTATCTTTGCAGTGTATGTGAGGTGTATGCGCTTTCCTTTCTCACGTCTTTTCTTTCTTCTTTATTTAAGTTCCTCCCGTATCGTTTATTGGTAGGGTCAGATCTGACTAACTATCTCCTTAATCATATTCTCCGTGTTTCGGTGAAAGGTCTGTTTCTTCTTTTGTTTTAGCTTAAGGTGTCAGCGAGGAACTGTGTATGCGGGCCCATTGCCTAGTGTCTTAGTAAGTGAAAGGGAGTGAATGTGCTTTCATTTCAGATGTATCACCATTCGGGTATCCTTTCTTCGTGTCAGGGACATTTCCCCTACCTCTTATTCTGATGGAGATTCGGTCCAGCCCGTAGAACACGTAGTCAGTATAGGATTCCAACTCGATCTTAGGCCGTAAAGCATTCAAGTCCCCTAGCGCTTGCTTAGTCGTATCAGGTGCAATTCAATAGGGAAGGCCCAGTAGAGGGGAATTGCTATCTTTCTCTTTCTTAGTCGTAGTATGCCTTATCATTCAAGTGAAAATGATGAAAGTGGATGACTAGGAAGAATAGAGAGATTGAAGGAAGTAAATTGACTACTATACAGAGAAAGAGACTGGACAGCTTTTCTAGGAATGGTCGATTTGATTGCCCCGGATGGCAAAGGGCAAGGAATTGAACTGACAGATGTGCAGTAGGAGATTAAGAGAGAGGAAGGAGTTCAGTAGATGATGAGTGCAATGATTCTTTAATTAACATGGCTAAGAGTTCGAAGCCTAGAGAAATGAGTGGAACAAGAAGGGTAGCACAGACAGAGTCTGAGATGCGGGAAAGAGATCCAGTGAGAAGGAGCTAAGCGCGACATGTAGACACTCCCAAATGCAGTTTAGTATTTGGGATTACCGGCTAAAAGAAGGCAGGCTGCTAAGTTGAATTCATTACTCCTCGGCTCACGGTAGTTCTACCTTTTTATGGATCAAAATAGGATTCTTTCAATCGGAGCTAGACCGATGGGATTGAAGAGATAGGGCGAGAGAAAGCCGCTTCTTCGTAACCACGATCTGCAAATGAGAACTATTTGTTTAAGGAGGATCCGGCCTCTCTAATTGATCAAAGGCCCTCTGACGCTGGGTCGGATCGGAATCTATCTGTCTTTCTACGCGACAAGGGATGCCCCGGAGATGATTCCCAAGAAATGCAGCAAAGCAAGTCGTCTTTGGTTTGGAGCGAAATTCCGGATATATAGGCTTCATCGAGTGCCTTACCGGAAAGCGACGATATAAAGGAAGGGCTCTTTAGCTTGCTCCGACAGAGTGGGGTATGGTAGCTGCGAGACCTGCTCAACCATAACATTGGGGATGTAGGTCCAGCCGAGACTATGTTCTACTGACCAAGTGCAGTTGCCTCAATAGAAATGTTTTCCCCGGAAGTAATGGATCAAAGACGGAATCTTTCTCATTAGATCGGCGAAGATGCCTGACCAAGTAAGTCGGGTTTAGATCTTTGGTCAATCAATCCGCTAAGCCATTGCTTTCTATTTCTTTCGGACTTGGCCGATGAACAATTCACCTCGATTCTTCCTTTTTGCTAAGAATCAAGGACTGAATCGTCAATGGATAAATAGGATTCTCTTTTTTCGAGCCTCTCCTTTATATAAAGCTATTCCAGTCAGAGACTGTCTCCCAAGAGCCCAAAGTCTTCGACTAATTGGAGCAAGAGCAGCGAGAGCAGCAAGAAGGGGTTATGTACACGCCGAAGTCACTTCACTTTGTGTACTCATTTCGTCCTTTGGAGGTAGCATATATGTAGCAGCCTCTTCCAATCCACGAGTGGAGTCCGGATCCAAGCTAAGGCTATCTGGGGAGGGCCAACCTTAGTGAGCAGCTTATCTAACCTATTAAGATAAAAGCAGAGGTCTTGCTCATGGATTCAGTTGAGAAGCTCTCGGAAAAAACATCAATCCGTGGATATAAATAACCCAAAGGCTTCCACCGGCTCCCCATTTCGTTATCATTCATATTGAGTGACATAGCCCATTTCGTTAACAAATAGGGGTGGCATCAGAAAGATCACCCGATCGAGGAGTTTTCTTTGCGCCACTCGAAGACCCACCAGGTCGACCAGGAAAAAGCTCAAATTTGACCCTTAACAGTCATAATACCATCACCTATGGTAGCGTGACCAAGGTCCTTCTATCTTCCTAATGTCTCATTAGAGTGATAGGGGAATTCCAAAGCTTGAATGAAGTGATTGGCGGATTCCTTCTTTCGTCAGCTTTACGCCCCTTCAACAGAATCTGCCGTTAAGTCTTTCTTTGGCGGGCACGCTGTCCTTGTCCTTGATTCAAGAGGTTGCGGGCAGGGGCTTGAAAGGAAGGGAAATTGCCTTATTAAAGAAAGGAGGATATGGGAGGAATAGCTCATTAGATCCATTTCACTTCGAACTCCAAGTCTTAAGCAAACTGGCATCTACCTTTCCTTGCTCTGCAGCCGTATCCGGGGGAAGGGATGAAAAGGGCATCCCAAATGACAACCAGACCCCAGAGAGGGGGCAACTGGAAATGATAGTGAAAAATCTCTTGCCAGAGTATCAAAAGCATATGTATGCCCAATACCTACCCCGACTTCAAAGCTCTCATAGAGATCGGGTAGAGAATTGAGGATGGAATCCAATCAGGCGTATTCCAAGACAAGTCCTCTAACACCTCAAACAGGTATAGGAAACTCCAGGAATTACAATGCTCAGACTTCACAAACCGAAACCTTTCTTGCTCTTGTGTTCGCTCCAAAGCTTAGTAATCAATTCCATCGCTCACAGGAAGAAATTCAATTCCCGCTTGCTTTCCATCCTCTGCCTACTCTATGGTCTTGTAGCCGTTCACTTACAGAAAATCAATATGTATTCGAGAAATTCATCCGCAAGAAAAGAAGAAGACTTTCTCATTGCATTTGCTGGCCTATCCCTATCTGTCGACCTTAGTCCTCTGCGAGCAATCTCATACCTTTTAAAGCAAGCGATTGAATACCTATCCCTATGGCTGCTATCTGCTTCTAGCTTCTATCCTTGAAGGAGAGGTTACGAAGTAGCTCGAACAACGGGAGAGGTCAAAAAACGGCTTTTTCTTAGGCGCAGGCCAGCTTTAATCGAACTCAGGTTCAGCTAAAGAAGATCCCGTCAAAAGATTTAGTCTGGAAGGCTATCTCTAGAAAGTCTTACCTCGTTTCCAGCTCTGCTTGCGGCATCGTCCCACACAGAAAGAAATGCCTTAGAATAGAATCAGCAATTCCCATCCTCTCTCTTCTCTTACAACCAAGTAAATCTGAGCGCCCTTTTCAAGATTGAATTCCATTCTCTGATTGAAGCAGACGACAGCACGATCAGGTAATTGACTGAAAGCAGAGGGACGGAGAGGAGATGCTCGACTGACAAGTTACTTAGTGCTTGTGCTAAGGAATCGTTTTTCAGTATGATCAGGAATCGAATTTCAAGTAATTCTGTAAGCCTGTATGAAATTACAATTAAGTAAGCTTTTTCATAGAACCAGGACCCCGATGTCACTAAGCAAAAACTCGCTTTTGAACTGGTAGGGTTACCCCATTTCTTAGGTCTCCGACCGCTGCTGCTTCTGCTACGGCAGAGGATGGTGGAAAAAAGACTAAGGTGTGTGAGTTCGGCTGTATAAGACGTCACTGTGACTCGCCTTGCTGCTCCCATAGTCTAAAGTTCTACAACTGAGAACCGCTTCTCTCTGGTCCCTCTCCTTGCTTCTAAGGTAGGACCATCCGGTTTGATTCACTTTCCAGACTAGGGGCCCTTTCTTCGAGCTGTCACTCATAGATTCTGACTTTGATCTTTAGGCGAAATCAAACTCCTTTTGTCCATGAGCCCATACTATCTTCCGTCACTCCACTCGATCAACATAGGGGAGGGGGTCTTAGCGAGTAAAACAAGAAGGAAGACAAACATAAATAGTAATTTAGAGGGAGCGAAGTGAGTGAACGGTCTCTAATCAAAGAGTAAATTCCTGGGAAGAGGACCTCGTCCTCTTTCTCTTTCGATAGACTTCCTAAAGGATGATCTAGCTGTGGATGATGTCCCAGCTCGAGAGGTCAACCTTGTAATCTGAATGCCTGCCCCTTCTTCTTTCCTCTAGCGGGCTTTGTCTCATATCACATTCATTCTTCTATGTTAGAAGCCTCTGGCTACTCTCGATACCTCTTACTCCAGAATAGTCACGCTTCCCAGTCTCTCAGCGAGTTCGAAGGCGATTGAGGAGTTTTTTAATCAATATCCGCTATTCTGCATCTGGTCTTTCCGTAAGCCTGCCCATCGAGCTGAGGAGAAAGGAAAGAAGAGCTGGCTTTGTTGTTCCTTCCCGCGATTGGAATGCCAACCCTAGTAGAAAGTGATATGGATTCTTAGCTTTTGAGCAAATAGGATGAGACTATCATCCGAAGTATTGAATACGCTTTATTTATTGTCGAAATACCATTTAATGGACTCGTTGGTTGAAACGAAGGATTTCTAATGGAAGGGAGCAGGCAAAGTCTAGCTGCCTATTCTCTTCCTTAAGTCCCAGACTTGCTAAGACTAGCAGCGCTCACTCTAACAGCTGTTATTCCGTTCTCAGTTGATTCAATAGCCAAGGAAAAACAATAGCTGCGCTTACAAGAGATTCAATTCGCTTCTTCCTCTAAGCATGCTACCAGTCCCCGCTACGGATACTGACTCTAGAGAACGTCGAATCATCATCCACTCCTGGCTGAGTCAACAAGACTTGTGACAACAGAAGGAAGAGCCTATCTTTTCTCTATCCTGGAGCCACATTGACTCATTGATAGCACTGGGATGAAAGACCAGCTTCTTCAACAAGAGCGGAGTCGCTCACTGCTATCTTCTCCACCTAATCCACTGCTGATCGAGTCGAGCTAAGCGCAGGGCTTATTCCTTAGCCCAAGCACTAAGCGAAACCTTCAACAGCGGAGAACAGAGCTGCAGCAAGACCATCAGATTGAATAATCTAGGATTCAGTATCAGAAGGCTTGAGTACGAAAGTTGGCTCTTCCTTTATTACGCTATTCTTCCAATCGAGCAAGGGAAAGAGAGAAGACCAAGACCTAGCGAAAGCTTGAAAGCGGAAAGCAAGACGGGATCTTATTCTTTATAATACGATATCGCCAAAGCAAAGAAAGGTCAACCTTTTTCACAAGAGCTTCACCCAAGAGGGAAGAGTCGACTATAGCTATAGCAAAAACTGCTTATCCCGAGGATCACTACACTACCTTTTGCTTTCGTTACTGAGCGACTTTGATCCTCATTTCCTTCACTCACAGAAGAACTTGCAAATGCCAATCTCGATTCAACTGCAAGCAAAGACTATCACCGCTCATTCTCAGCAACTTAAAGTACCACGCACTTGACGGGACCTATTTCCATGATGGTACGAACGACATACCTTGGAACAACGGTATGCGCCGTACCTTAGGAACGTACCTCAGAATCAAATCTTTCAAATAGGGTCGCATCTCAGATGCAACAACCTCAATTGAAGAGATTTATTTTGGAGGAGACACAATAAAATCAAACAGTGATCTTCTCACTCTCGGTGCCAAAGTGATTAACTTTGAAATCGAGAATAAAGAAAGATACAACTGGATGATTTATGATCACCCTCCGAAATCTTCCTTCTGTGAAAAGAAGGAATGATTCGAGGCAACCCCGAACGTGTAGTGGAGACGTACGGAGAGAGGACACTAGGGACAGAGTCCTTAGCAACAAACCTTTGGAGCGCTACTCTAGCTTGCTTCAAATAGAGAGCAAGGAAGAGATAGCCTGATCGTTTGGCTATCGCCGGAGCTTTGTGCCGACCTTTTTAGGGACATTTCTTATGAAGAGGTCAAGGAGGTCTTCTTCTCTATGAAAGAAAATCAGGACCCTGGCCCTGATGGCTTCAGTGCAGGTTTCTTCAAAAAAGCCTGGAGCATAGTGGCTCGTGGTTTCGGCAGTTCAATCTTTTTTTTTCAAATCTGGTAGACTTCCGAAGGAGGTAAACTCCACTGCCATTGCTCTTATTCCCAAAGTTCCCAATCCCTCTCTTTTGAAGGACTTCAGGCGCTGTAACACTATTAAAAAGTGTATAGCAAAGATTCTCGCCAACCGGATGAAGATTGTTCTCCCTTGCTTGGTTGGTAAGTTCCAAACGGCCTTTGTCAAGGGTAGGAGAATTGGGGATAACATTTTGCTAGTCCAGGAATTATTCAGGAACTACCATCGTGACAAGGGCTCCCCAGATGTGCTATAAAAGTGGACTTGATGAAAGCTTACGACACGGTTCGGTGGGACTTCATAAATAATGTTCTGAAGATTGTTGGGTTTCCGGATACTATGGTTCGTTGGATTATGGAGTGTGTTACCACCCCTAGGTTCTCCGTAAATATTAACGGAGAACTGAATGGCTATTTTCCGGGGACGCGGGGTCTCCGCCAAGGTGACGCCATGTCGGAGTATATTTTATTCCTCGTTATGGAAGCTTTCTCGGGCCTTCTAGACAGCGCTATTACGGACGGTAAGTTTCAATTTCATTCGATATGCAGGAAGGAGAGGATTTCGCACCTATGTTTTGCGGATGATCTCCTTTCCTTCTTACAGTAACTCGAGTCTCGTGCAAGCGCCGCCCTAAGACTCTTCTTTGTTTTGTTTATTTGAATTTCCCTCAGGTCAAAAAGATAAAAATGGCGAAAGCCTACCGTTAAGAAAGGAAGAGTTACAGAGGTATTAGATTCGATAACAGCTCATTCGCTACAGCTCATATGCGACAGATATAACTCTTCTTCCTAACAGCCGATCCGCGACAAGGGAAGATACAAAGACATCGCAGCGGATAATGCGACAACTAGTCTTTTCTTTCCCTAGGATTGTCTTTAACTCAAAGAAGACCAATTCAACTTGACTCCCAGGAACAAAAGACACAGATTTTATAGCAGCGCTCGAAACTACTGTTTTAGTAAACTTTCCCAGGATGGATGGAGTTCTGGGCGAAACAACTCAGTCGAGCCTGAATTCTTGCACTAGCCGGTTGACGTCCTCCCCGGATGCCTTTAAAGGGAAAAGGGTAGGGGGCAGGCTCCAACAGACAAAGGCCGTTAAGATGGCTGTGGCTAATGGAGATTTACTGGAAGTCAATGCTTGGTGCAAAGGGTTGTGTTGAACAGCACAGGGTTTAGAATTGACCACTGATTTCATGGTAATGCCTTTGGGAGAATATGGGGCGGTCTTGGGCATCCAATGGCTGTCAACCTTGGGGCCAATCACATGGGATTTCCAACGATTAACAATGGTCAAACCCTATTGCTTGAGGAAATTCTCAAATTACTGAAAAAATGATATAGCCAATATGTGGTTTTGTCATACAATAAGATCAAATTTGTTTGGACTCGTTAGGTTTGGCCCATTACCTTGAGTGAGGCCGAACGTGTACACCTTTTGTTATGAAGATGTGATCTTATCCACCGATGGGTCTTGTTCTAAGCCCAATCCTCTCGTCTTAGGGTAGGATATCCATAAACCTTAAATCACGGGAACTTCCCCTTTTTGGTTGACAACCTATGTTGGGCTGACTAAGCCCACTATCCTACCTAATAGGGTCCCATCTTGTGTCGGGTTAAGGGCGCTTAGTGGAACCCAATTTCTTTGTAGTCTAGGGCTTTGCTTGGCATTGGGCTTCGATATAGCTTGCTTTCCTGGTTTTGGATTAAACCTCTGCTCTCCTAATTCAGTCTATAGGCTTTGGTTTAGGTTCAATCTTATATATAAGTTTAGCTTAGGTCCATCAATCAATCTCTCATAAACCCCTAAGCGGAATCTATTAAGCTGAATCCATATGGGGCCATTAGGCCCAAAATTCCTTGTAACGCTCTAAGAGGGTAGTGAGGCTTAGATTCAAGAGAGTTCAACCTGCATTGGGCTTTAGTTACTTCGTCTGGCCTCTTTTCAATAGTAAGAAGCCAAGTTCAAAGAATCGAAAATAGGATGGAGAACTTGGTCTTTGAATAACTCTAAATAAGAAGCATCACATCAAAAAAAAAGAGAATTCCAGCTCAGTATGGGATATCAATCTCGTTCACATTCCTCCATTTGAATGTATTTAATAACCTGCCATTGTATCGCTTTCAAGGTAAACGGACCAACCTCTCGAAATCCAAACTAAGGAAAGCATGGGCCTCTCTCTCTCAATCGGTTGAATTGGTAACGGCATTGGCTATTGGCCATCCGTCCACAAATCATCTGAAAAAGTAGGTCGATTCCCCCGCCAGATGTTTAATCACTTGTTCAATCCTTTCTTGAAAGAGATGCTCATCTGCTCTGGTTAGCTCGGTAGAGTGGCAGGCGAAATCCGTCTCTCTTTATAGATATAGAGTAGGCGGCTAGTAACTTCTTACTCGTGTAGTGAGAAAAACCTTCTTCATGGCCTCCTTTATTTAGTTCAATCACGAGTTTAAGGTTTGCGATAGATGTTGCCTTTCCTGGAGAAACGATCTCAAATCGGCTTTTTTATTTTAGCAGATCTGTGAAAATAATCGGTTTTTTTAAGTTATTTGTCCCTGGCATCTTATCTTCCGGTTGGAAGTGCAAGGCAGCAATCATCTGTAGCGGGCTAGCTCACTGAATCGATATCTGTATTTGTATAAATATAATAGATGCTTTTTTCTTTTTCTTTTAAGCCGGATCTAAAATGTATTGGTAAGGATCTCTCCCCTGCCTATTTGTTTGGAGGGCTGACAGTTGCTTGTCTAGCTCAGCCCCTACTGAGCTTTCCGGTAGGCATCAGTAAATTATATTATTATTAATTCCCACTTACTCATGTAAATGTAAAAACTTCTTACCCCTAAAAATGCAATTCCAACTCGGCCAGAGAATCAAAGGGCAGATGGTATGTCTTTCTATCCATCCTGATTGTTGGATTGAAATTCAAATCCGACTTTATGCGAGCAAGGTTCAAAACAATATAATCCGTCCTTCTATCAATCGAGAAAAAACATTAATCCAAAAGATTTCTTAATTACTACTACATAAAACACTACATTACATAAACAACCACATATGACTTTCCTAGAGAACTAGAGCTTTAAAAGCATTCAGTTATGCTAACTACATTAATTAATTTCGAAACAGAAATAAGTCAAAGGATAGGCCTTAACAAGTAGAAAGAAGATAAAGGAACTACTTTTTTTTTCTAGTCTTCCCTGCCTGTCACCGAGTGTGACAGCCGGGACACAGCCTCCGAAATGAGTTCGAGCTGCTCCTTCCGCAGCACTTCCAGCCTTAGCTCCAAATTCCTTATGTTTGCTGCGGAAGTGCGAATGCGTTCGTCTGCCGCAGCTGAATCTACCGCTCGAATATTCCTTAAAAATAAATTGAGAGTTCTCCGGCGGTTTTGAATCGCCTGTTGTATTTGACGCATTTCCGCATCAATTGCGGAAAGCCTGTTGGAAGTTGCAACATCCATAGCTATGCTATTACGAAATTTCTTTGATTTGAATGAATTTGATGAAAAAGACACTTATTGAGCCTCCATTTATAGAGTGGTAGAGGAATCCCGCCATGCGTCACCGAATTTGATGGCAGGCACAATTCTGGCTAGTTCTCCGCACGACTTTTCTGCAGTTGAAGACTCTCATGCCTGTTTAATGAAAAACTGGCTGGCTCTGGCTACCTTGCGGAGCAAACAAAATCTCCCCAAATCACACTGCCTGTATGAACAAACAAACTTTGTACAACCAGCTTACGTGGAAAAGATTCCATATTCTATGCCAATAGAGTCGTGACATCCATGTACTGAGTCGTCAAATGAGCCACGTTAAGACAGCCCAAGCTTATACGCATTGGCTGGCCCACAGGGTGCCCCAATAGGGCCCGAATGAAAGACCCCAGCCTACATGAACCATCAAAGAAAGTCCTACCACACTAGATAGCTTAGAAATTTCCCATGGTAAAACCCTGTCTTATGTGACTGCGTGTGCTTGTTAGATTGCTTGGGGTTCTATGTTGGGCCCACTCTTTGTCACCTTAGGAAAATGGACTTATCGGCTGTCTTTCTGGGCCCTATGATGGACCTTTATATAGAATAGGAGAGGGCCAATCTTCATTCTTTTCTTGTTGTGTTGACACTCGGAATAAAGAAAAAGAGAAAGTGACTCTATCAAGGGTTAGCTAGTTGCTTATTCGTCAGAAGGGTTTATAGGGTTCTCACTTTCTTACGGGCAAAAGTAAACTTCACTATTCTATCCCGTGGGAGCTCTCTCTATAACCAGCACGCTGACTTTCTCATCTCAACTTCCTTACTATAATAAATAGGAAAAAAGGGGGTAATAAACTCATACACCAGCTCCAGGCTTTAAAGAAGAAAGACCTGCCTATCAGAGGGGCTGGTTCACGGTAATGAATGGTGGTATCGGTCGGGGCAAGCTAATAGTTGTGTGGGGATCTATTCCTAAGCCAAGCTATACCTGCAAGCCTGTTTTTGTCTTGTTCTGTCGGTGAAAAGGGGACTTCCCCAAGGCGGATGCGATATCGGACCTTGTAATCAAAGTCTTCGACCCTGGTTGTTCTTATCCGATAGGGCGGGCAGCTCAAACTAGGGAAATGGCAGGCAACCACGTAGTTGAGGCATGGCTTTTTTCTTGCTCCGGGACCAGCTCCCTGAACCTAGCTTCGACATATAACTTTTCCAATTGCAAAAGGTAGCCGGGCCTAGCTTGCAATAGATCCCATTGCTTATCCTGTGCAGTTTCCGATAAGATAGAGTTACAGGTTCCGGAGCCGGGGAATCGGACAGGAAACAATCAAGAAGCTGCCTGTCAGGTAACAGATTGGATACATTGCCAGGCCAGTCTCCCATTCCAATAGCTGCTAGTAGACAGAATCCAGTCAAAGTAAGCTTGCTTTTAGCATGAATCTTTCGTATGTGAGTCAGTTTTCCATACCCAATTCTCTCACATGATCGAGACTATCCTACTCCCCCTGGTCAACTATTCGAGTATAAAGAACCAAAACAAGAAATCAGGGTGGTGGGTTAGGATAGACTTTCTAGATACCTTTTTGATCTAGCTCTGCTTGCTTGCTGACCTGTGCTACCTATTCTTGATCCAGGAATAACAGAAGAGAATTCAGCTTACTATCTCGCTTTGAGCGCTACCTAAGCAACTTTTAAGGCACTCAGAGAAGAGTGGAAAGATTCCTAGAAAGTAAACTCACTCAAATTTCGTATAGCAAGAAAGGAAGATGAATTCTATCTGACTATTGTCTCTCATTAAGCTATATAGGTTATGAAAAGCCAGCGCCCAAAGGTGCTTGATTAAAGCCGGTCAACGTCTGGTGGAGTAGGAAGCTATAGCTTACTGAAAAAGGCCTCGTTTGCTCAGAAAGTTGTCAGTCTTCCTTATGTCTTCATTGGATTGAGTGTGAGGTACGAGGGATAGAGGGCTACGGCAAGGCGTTCGATTCACACTCCTGTCAAGATCATCTCACTTCCAAGAGTGAACCCTCGACTCGCTTCCTTAGCCATTTCTTTCGGTCAACCAGTGCTAAATTCGACTCATCATTCTTTAAAATGAATGGCTTCTTCCGCCTTCTTTCAGGTCTATTGGTCAGCATTCGCCTAGCGCGAACTTCACTTCCCAAGAAAAAATTCAGCGGCAAACTTTCTTTGGTTGTGATTAGCCAGTCATCTCAGTCACCAAGCTAGCCTTTCAACCTGAACTACGTGCAGCCTCCATTGGATCGATTCATAGGAACCTCGTCCAGCAAAGCAAGATATCGGAAGAAATAGGTAAGGTTTCATTTTAGGTAGAACCTAAAAGCGGGAATCAACCAATTCATCTCGTAGGCTTATTGTAGAAATATTAAATCAATCATCATATGAAGAAGTGAAGTGGTCTTAATGAAAGGCTTCCCTCGGTACAGCTGTTTGTGCATATGACGGGACCACTCGAACCGCGCAAGGTATAGTTCGACTTAATTGAACATTGGGACCCCTTGTTCGGTCAACTCTATTCTATGTAGCGGATATACTATAAACATCTAAAATGTTGCTAGAATGACCTTGGATCCACGCCAACTTGGTTGTGGCATCCTCATATCATATCAGTATCAAGTTTCCCATGAACGGATGATGTCTCTACCTTGATAGCGACCCCGTCAACCCAAGCTTCATTCAAGTTCAGTCCCTTCTTCTCGATCCTGTATTGATCTACGACCATCCTCATCCGCCCACGAGTTTATGGTTCCAGCAGGCAACCTGGCATACCAATCGAATGCAGTCTCGCTGAAGGTGCTTACGAAAAGACGTATCATCAAAGCGTCGTTTCCGGCAATGCCCCCAGTCAATGCAGTAGATCAAATCCATTTTATCGGTCATTCAGTGCCTTAGCTTGCTTCCTTGCACATGTGCCTCACGAATTGGATTCGAGTGTCACACTCTTTAGCTGCCGTTAAGCGGTTAAGTAGGAAGGATAGGTCTATTGTTGTTGTAGTAGAAGCTACAGGTTGTCAACTGACGTTCTGTTCCAGCTTGAAAGTGAAGACGAAGCCAGCCATCCCATGGAAGATGGGGTTGAGTCGAAAGGCTTTTAGCGCTGTGTTGCGGCACATGGGCCCTTCCGCTCATAAGTCGCCTCCCAGCAAGGAGAAAGGGATAAAGCCGGGGCGGGATACCTCGCTTCAATTGAATAGCTTTCCTTTGCTTCAAATAACGAGGAGATTGAGACCGAGCTAGTCCTAGTGCTTCCCCTTTCTCCTACTGTTAGAGCTCCCGGTGCTACTACTAAGGCGAATCGGCGTAGTAGTGACTCTTCCGAAAAGGTTGAACGTAGTTAAGGAGGACTTACGCTTCCAATCCAATAAAGAGTCTAGTTTCGGCCTTTTCACCGACATTATCTTCAGAAGTCTGCCTATGGACTCTACCTCGAGCGACCTTCCCTTAATCCTTTTCTGCCAGATAGCCTTGACCTAGCTTCCCGGAAGAATCTCCGGAGCTTAGAAGGAGTCAAGAAGATAGGAGGGAGGATAGCTATGATCCTGCCAAGGTTTTTTCAAAATAACGAAAATAGTTTAGGCTAACGAAAAGCGATTTTAGAAAGCTGGAAGCTAGGAATCCTAGTAGTTCTAGGTCTCCGTTTTCTTCAGGTAAAGTCTCCGAATATAGCTGTTACTGATAAGGTAGAAAAGCAAGGTTAGTTGTCGGTTTGGTAGTACATCGGAAGGTAGCAGAACGAAGTATAGCGAATGCAAGAGTAAAAAAAAAGTTTTTTAGAGACTGAAGCAGGTCGAGAGCCAGACAGGCTAACGAGCGAGTGTAGTTGCTTCAAAGCGGGATATGAAAAGGAACCGCTGCTAGGATAGTAAGGACTGTCCTCACTGAACCTGAAAAGAGATTAAATCCATTCGTCCGGGGAAGTGAGAAAATCTTTCAAGGCTAGGGTTTTGGTTGCCCAAGACGTGATGAAGGGGTATCGGGAAGGAATTTAGCGAACAAGCTATAGCACTTGAGAATGAAGAGGGGAAAAAGCCACAACTGGATGATAGCAAGCCTGGGCTTACGTCGGGAAAAAGAGCGCTGCCTATTCATGTTCAGGTACGAAGTGTGAGTTCTGAAAAAACGAATAAACGAACTCGACCAGAATAGTAATGGACTCAGGTTCGAGTTCTTATAGTAGAATGAAGATCGAGTGAAGGCCTTTGAAAAATGCAAAAGCTTCAGGAGCCAGGAGAAAGGAAAGAATAGTGACTTCCTGGGATGGGAGGAGGCGTAGGTGATAGGAAGCTAATCAAGGACAGGCTAAGGATTCGAACAGTCCGTGGGACCTTCAAGGAAGAAGTGAGATAAGCTAGGATGCGTGTGATAGAGTAACCCCTAGCGAGTATAAGTGGATCAGCGCTTCTTTCTGACCTAAGCAGTGCCCTTCATTCAGGGTTTCAAGGATCGGTATCGAGATAGCAGCTCGAGGAATCCCTGACTTGCTTGCCTTTTATTTCATTTCAGGTATGAAACAAATAGCAGTCCTGGTCTATAAGTAGAAAGGCTCAAGGAAATGCGAAGTATAGAGAGTATAAGATAAGCTAAGATCTAGACTCACAGATACCAACGAGCGGGATTAGCTACCAAGCGGGGGAGCTTCAGGAGACTGATAGATGATAGGTAGGTGGGTGGGGAAGGAAGCTTCAAAGCCTAGGGTTGCGTGAAAGCGTGCTTGTTGGCGTCCGTCCGTCGGTTAGCAGATGTGCCGATAGAAGGCCAACAACCCTTTTTCTAACACCGGAGCTACAGGTCCGGTCTGAGGGTAGTTAAAACGGATAAAAGAACCTATTAAGTCTAGTCTGTGTTCAGTGATTCCTCCCCTAAGGGTATGAGTTCACTCAGCTTCACCTACTAAAAAGAAGAAAGACAGGAGAGAAATGACTCTTTCAAGCAATAGCTAAGTGGAAATATATCCTTTTTTTTATCCAGTTACATTGCTCCAGCACGGGTTCCCTATCGGGGGAGAACTCTTATAGGGGCCTTTTCTTTTCTATTTAATGTAGTAAAAGAGTATGTTGAGGCCTTTGCCGGTCAACTAATGGGAGGACTTTTCCGGGGATGAACTCCTAAATCATTTAACTCAATCAAAGAAGAGACTAATTAATCGCCGATCAGAGATTAGTTAGAATTCCTATTTGTAGTTGTAGTAAGTCTTTAGCGCAAGCACTAAGTAAGAGACCTACCTTTGCTTCTTACTATTCTATTTTGTTTGATTCAAAAGATATTGAAATGTTGGGACCAGGAAGACAACCCACCGCTAGGGCTTGCTTTGCTCTCGCTCCGCTTGCTCCCACCTGTCTTCTCCCCACTATAGTGAAAGATCTTTCACTTCACCATAGCAGGGACCTCGCTAACCTTCTCGGATAGCTCGGAAAGTTAGTTACTCTACCCACCGGGGTCCCCTCCAGCTTACCCACCGTACTACCCGAAAACCACTACTACAAAGGCTGGTAAGAAAGCCCCAAAATTCACCTATCATCGCCGGCATAACCATAAAAAAGAATAGAGTAAGTATAGGAGTTAAGGCAGGCGTGTTTTGAGCATTTTTCTAAAAAAACGGGTGTTTGCCCCGTCCCCGTTGTTTAATTTCGAAAGGTTCCTCTCGAGAGCCGCGATCGTATACTCTGCCTTATTGTTTAATATACCATTTGCGACCAAGTTATCTTTTTGCTCAGCCCAGAATGGATTGGGATCCAATTGGGCCATTCGATCGATAATATCTTGTTTAATTAAAATAATTGCATCTATGGTGTCCGTGTCTCGTGGGCGGTTGGAGGTATAAGTTTCTAGTCTCTCTCGTATCTGGTCATGTTGATAGCGAGACCAATCAAAAGGAACCTCCTGAGGAGCGTTCGCCGGGGGGGAAAGCTCTGCGGGTGCCACCTGCGGAGCTTGAGAAGGGCCAGCAGCTTCCGACTGAGACGGCCCAGCCGACTCAGACGTTTCAGTTAGAAATTGCCGCAAGGCTTCCCAATCAGAGGTTGTTGGGTATTGTATTAGTGGCAAGCCGACTGATAGGGTCACGAAGAGCCCAACGAATGGAGGACCAGAACTGCTTTGCTTAACACACATATAGTTCAGTTCCCTCAATTCATCACCAACATGCTTGATTCCAATCTCGAGGGACTGAACCCGCTCCTCGAGAATGAAGCTTGCTGGCGATACCGGTATCCATCTATAGCCGTTAGTTCATCGGTGTCGGGGGAGTTTGGTATACCCCAGCCTATTGTCCCTTTCCCCATGGGGCGGGCTCCTATGATAGGGTCTAGGGAAATCTACCTCTTTTCCTTCTTTTCGTTTTCGCTCCTTTTTATTTTTCGTTCCTTAGGTCTGTCTCCTTCGGCGGATCTTGGGACTCCTTTTGCTGGCTTCGGGCTTTGATCTTTCTCTTATCTGGTGTGGCGTCCTGCTTCATCTTTAGGTGTCCTTATTGGTCTCTATCCGCCAGTGCGTAGCTCCGTAACTTTCCCTCTCCCCAGCGGTAGCCGGAGCTCGCACAACCCAAAAAATAAAAACAAACAAAGCGTGGTTCATGGTAGGCTCTGATAATGGTTAGGGTAGGGGTTTAGTAAAGGATCTCCAGCATGGAACGATGCTCCTTCTCATGCCCATTTGCCAACATCCAGAAAACCCGCCTTCTCGCGCTAATGAAAGCCCTTATTACAGAACAACTAGTGCGAGAGCCTTTCCTTCCCCTATACAGAAGGATACTTTATTTTGTCTAACTCTCCAGAAGAGACCAAGTCGTTTACTTCATATTTGTGACTCTTGCCAACAATTGGTTCTTTAACTGACACTTGACTCGAACCGCTTGCCATATCTAAACTAGCTACTGGCAAAGAGGGAATTGATTCAAGATCCCCTTGCGCCCTACAACCCGAAAGTGACTCTCTATCAAAGCACCTGCGGTGGGCTAAGCGCAAGGAGTCTTAGAGTCTCGATACTGGCTAACGGAAAAAGAACGGCGAACAAGTAGTTGTTCTACAACCCCCAGAACTGTACGCAGCGCTTTTCAAAACAAAAACAAGAAGTGGTTTGTTTTTTCTAAGTCGCCTATTAAAAAAAGAGGAAAACGGTTTTCTGTCTACGAGCGATATCTATTATTGGTAGGCTGCCTTCACGAACGTCTAGTAACTCACTAGCCCTAAACCGTAACTGAAACACTCTCTTCTCCAACCAAAGCCGCCATCCAGATTCAGAAGCGGAAGCGGACAGAGTTTACTGAAGAGGCTTTCATCTACGGCCTCCCTAATTTATGCTATATTCGTTTCATTAGGGAAGTAGCCTAGCTCAGCTGGGGGAAGCTCCTAATGGAAATAGAGTACTCTCATTCAAGCAGGGTGACATATTACCGTTGACCTCAGACCTCACACCAGATTTCCTCTTCCCGATCCCCCGAAAAAGGGAAGATGCTCCTGTAGGTAGGAGCTACTTAACTTTCTTCGGCGCTCCCTTCGAACTGATATCCAAAGATTCCCTTTGGATGGTTTGAAATGATGGTTTATTACAGGTTCTGGTGACATGAATAGGATGAGCATACGAATGAGCCGGAACATGGATAACGTAGTGGTTCGAGCCGGTCGAGAGTACGAGATTACTGACCGAAGACTCTTCCATTGAGATGGGCCGAAGCCCTGCTAGCGAAGGAATGCATCCAACAGTGTTCTGTCTCATTGGTCCTCTCATGCCAGAATTTGCTCATAAATCAACTTTGTTCTCCCGGATATAATACATGACTTATTTTACTTCGATCTGATACCTCTCGATTCAGAGAGGAAATGCGCATTTGTCTCATTTTGAGTCTCCCCATCTCGATCTCTACTAATTGGATATGGGACTGGTTGTGAAGGGAAGCTTTGTGGGAGAAAGGAGGAAAAGGTCAGGCTAGTAAAGGCTTTACTCAAACATATGGGATAGATTACGAGGAAGCCTTTGCCCCGGTAGCCAAGATGAAGTCTGTTCGTCTCCTGCTCTCTATTGCTGCGAATCGAGATTGGCCTCTGTTCCAATTAGATGTGAAAAATGCCTTCCTGAACGGGGACCTACAGGAAGAAGTTTACATGAGTCCTCCACCCGGTTGTGTAAGGGGGGGGGAGAACAAGAGAGGTCAACTGGAGTGGAAGCCAAACGACGGGGCCGAGAATCTGTGATCGATCCGAAGAACCACTGCCAGATACGATTCTGCTCCCCCCCCCTTACACAACCGGGCTACCAATGCGATTCTTGCCCGGCTTTCTTTCGGCTTAAGAAGGCTGCGGTGAGAATGAGGATCACTTCGGAACTCTAGGAAAATGGGCGTTTTAGGGCGGGATCTAAAAGTTCTCCTGTTGGTTGCGGAGCCTTCAAAAAGGCCGTGAGAGGGTCTTTTTTTGGCTTCCTCAGGGCCGTGTGAAGCTTAGCTTGCTTTAGCAGCCACGTGATGATTCAAGATTCGTGGTAGGCGTAGGAGCTGGGCGAAGCGGTAGCGAAGCTCAGGTGGTGATGCAAGTGCGCGGTGAGCGTAGTAGCCCCTCGGGCATGCTCTTTGTACAACCAAGCGAAGAGCTAGTGAGGGCCGGAATGGAATATCGTATGTAGTGTAGAATCGGATCTGAAGCTCTTTACTAGGATTGGAACAAGCGAGGAACGAGTGACCACAAGCTCCGGCGCTCGACATGCAGTTAGCTTAAAACATGTTCATCATGTGCAAAGAAAGAGGAAAGGGGCGAAGCGCACCTGCGTGAAGCAGCCTAGCATCACTTTAGATAGGAGCAGAATGGATGACTGACAACTGAAAGTTCTTCGGATCGATATCTCGTACGACGTAATGGAGATCTTGGTCTAGGTCCGGTGGTTCGCAGAATTCGGGACCTAACGATGTTCGATTCGTCACATGAACGGGAGCGGACGATTCCCTCGTCTCTCCCTTTTTCGGGGAATGGCTGCAATCACAAGCAAGTGATTGAATGAGTGGGGGGCTCCGAAAGCACATGCGGGATAAGCAGGTCTTTCAGGAGACGGTCTAAGGGTCCGGTCTAGAAAGAAAAGAGAACTCTCAACTGGAACTAATCAAGATCAATAGGAAGAGGAGTTAGCTAGAAATTCTTTTTTTGACAAAGTTCATGCCACGACGATCTATACTATATGGAAGGGCTTGTTGATGCATTCCTGTTGAAGTTGAAAAAGAGACAAACATGAGTGTTTCAGCTCCCGGATCTGCTTGGATTATCTTATAATAAGAGGAGCCGTCTTAGGAAATGACTGAACTTAAAAGAAAGATGCCACCCCCTTTCTTATTATTAGGAGGCGAGGGAGTAACTTGTCTGATCTTGCGGTGCACTCACTCCCGTTACGAGAATGAAATGACGCCCCAGCTCGACTCGAGACCAAGACTCCTTACAACTCGCACCAATAGTGAGCGGCCGGAGATTGATTGAAAAGGCAGCCGCCCCTCCCCCCTAGCCGCCTACCTACTCGTGCTCGTAGCTCGATCGGAGGTGAAGAGTTTGGTCCGGCGGAAAAAGAGAAGTCGTCCGTCTCAAGTGATACGTTAATTGCTCAGTAGTGCTTCGCCACTACCGTAGCTGGCGGAAATAGCTTAATGGTAGAGCATAGCCTTGCCAAGGCTGAGGTTGAGGGTTCAAGTCCCTCCTTCCGCTCTTGGCTTCGTCGTTTAGTGGTAACGAGTAGAGTAGGCATCGCCTCTCGATCCAATCCGTCTTTCCCTGGCCTCCCCAACACACTCTTGATACGAAAGAAACCTCCCGCCATAGAGAAGAAAGAGATCTAAAGTCTGGGTCCCCTCGATCACCCTTCCCTTGAACCTGAACTGGTCGAGAGAGATGAACCCGCACCACATTTTATAACCTTCGAACCGAAAGCCCCAACTAGAGATGGAATTCCATAACCTAAAAAACTCAATTGAGAGCTCCCGGTTCAATTCAAGGGAAGGTCCACCAATAATGGAAAGGCCATTCCCCTCCCTATCCGTTTCTTGATCCCTCATTCCACGAATTCGTTTTTACTGATTCATTCAAGGACTGAAAGCTTTTCGTTTTATGAAAAGGCATAGACTCCCCACTTCTTTGTCTTATTAGCGCAGGTGTTCGTCAACGATGAAAGCCGCTGAACTTAAGACTCGAGTTGAGAAAGAGGGCTAGGCCAAGGATAGGAGGGCTTTCAGGGACTGGGGAAGACGGGTGGATTATAGAGCTAGGGGCGGATCAGAGGTTTGTCCATTGGGATTGGGCATGGACGAGCCTCGACTGGGCCAGCATTGATGAAAAAAAAACTTCTCCCATCGCATCATTAACCGGTGTAGGATTAAAGATCAGGTCCAGGATTCGAGTCAAATCGACCTTCCCTCTCATCTCAGGGTGAGGCAAGGTAGCTTGCTCAAATGTTCGTTGTTCAATATCTCGGCTGCTCAAGAAGTTGGACTAGCTGCTCCCATTCCTCAAAGCCCGGAGTGGATTCTAGGGGAAGGGCAGAGCCTCACCTTGCAGTAGGAAGGTTTTCGTTGCTGGGACGGGTTCAAACTGGACTGAAGGGAGGAGGAATGAAAGACTCCGATCTTACTGGGGATTCATCACTGGCTAGGGCTTTCTAATCAAAGCATGGGCATCTGCAACTAAGAGGGAACAGTAGATCGTCGATGGAAGAGCCAGGTCAGTCAACTTCTATTGGGACTTCTATTGATTATTGATTCGACTAGAGGGACTCCTAGCAAGAAACTTGTATGACGGGGCCCCATGGAGACGCAGGAGATGCAGGAGCCGCCAGCCGGATCGACCAAAAAATGATAGGCCAGAGGGATGGGCTCATTCGACTAATTAGTGATCCCTGGCCCTACCTAACAAAGAGATGTCCCTAAACTAAAATAAGAGGGGATTGGTTGATCGGAAAGCTCGGGCAGGAGTAGGACATTCCATAAAAATCTTTCTGATCCGCTAGCTGTCACTCCTTGCCCTATTCGGTCAAGCAGCTTCACTCCTCTCAAATCCTATTTTTTCATCGACAGGTAGGGTGAATTCTAAGGTTCCTTATTCCGGTTCCGGTTGTAAAGCGGAAGAAGAGGGAGAAAGAATGGGCACAGCCCCACCAGCAGCCCGCGTTTTCGACCCGAAAGGAATTGAAAATGAAACAAGAATCTGTGTTCACTATCTATGGAGCGGAGTGACTATCCTGAATCTCCTCTTCCCTATCTCCCCCTTGCCTTTTTTTTTTCTTTTTCTCGCCGGCAGGTGGTTGACTTGCTTACTTGTTAGAGTCAGGAGAATCCATTTCTTTTTTTTTATTGTTTATTCTGATTGATCTGTAGTTCAAGGGCACTCTTCCTAATCCGAGTTTAAGATGGAATAAGACCCAGACGTAGAGTCCCGTCGGCCGGTAAGGTTTTCTATTTATTTTTGATTCCCTTCAGTCCTTACCTTTAAATAAGGGATTCTTCTCTTTCCCCACGAGGTCTTCAAGCCAGATGGAGTAGTGCATCTCTGTCTTGAAAGCCCGCCCTACAGATAGGAGTTCCTATCTCTACTGCCTATCCAACCCGAAGATTCTTATTCGTGGTGGAGTGCTTCGAGTAGGATCCGACCCCATCCCAGCAGTCAAAGTCCTTCCTGACCCGGCTCACCTGCCTCTGAAGCTTTAATGCCTTTATAGAGGAGGCTACCCGAGGAATCGATAAGTTTGAAGTGGGATGTGGAATGTGATTGGTGATGGATGGTGGTTATGAAATCAGTTCTGCATCAGATGATGATGAGCCCGTGCGAAAACTTTTTCTTTTATTGGCGCCCGATAGGTAGGCTATTCGATTGAGTCGAAAGCCTACCAACGCATAAAGGTTCCGATTCGAGCGAGAGCCCAAACGGGGGAGGCGAGAACATCTTGATCGAAAGCTCCACTTTTCTGAATAATGAGAAAGACTTTTCAAAATTCGATCAAATCGATCGAGAATCTTATCATCTGTTAGGTAGGCCAACCGACCGAGTTTTGTTGGGCTGGGCGTCCATGTCACAGAACCTTTCTTCTAGCCAAGAATCCCATTATTGATCGAATCGGGGCGGATCTTCCTCTCGCAAGCGTTTGGATTCACCATCCTAACGAGCTCTTTTTTGCGCCATACAGTAGCTAGTCTAGTAAAGCATTAGATGGTTCCCCAAGGGCTCAGCCTTTGATTACAAGTATAGCTTAGCTCATAGCCTCCTTACCAATGAGACAAGGCGGTAAAGCGTGACCGTTCGGAAACCTCTAAGTGGGCCTTCCTACTTTACATCATTAAATACAAAGGCAAGGTAGAATAGCATCAGTCAAGCTCTCACAGCAGGAACGGTGCCGATTCCCATTCTCATTCCTTAGAAGCCGGAGCCCCCCTGACAACTGTCTTTGAGTCCGTTCACTCCTCACTCTACTAAGACAGGGTAAGTGATTATGGATATCCTACTTCCGGTGGGGAGACCGTAGACTGAACTGAAACCCACACTCTTTCTTGTGTGTAATGAGTAGCTACTAGTTAGAATGAATTCTTCTCGGTGTTTCAGACCAACTCCTTTTATAAGCTCTTCTTAAACCATAGGGCAGGTTTGGAACCCTAACTAACAAATTGGTTTTGTTCCGCCTTCTCCACTTGACTCCACTGGTCGAGAACTCTACAGCTTCATCCGAGATCCTTCCCAAATGAACATCCTAGCCCAGTAACAATATCTTATCTTCCCTGTTGAAAGCCTAGAAAATCGGATCAATTGATAAATAGAAATTGATGAAGACGATTTTCCTCATCTTTCTATCGTTGTGCTGTTCTACCCACTGCTTATCGATAATGAATCACTTTCATTTCGTTTTTGGTAGGGCTTTTCCCCATTGCCATCCCTTTTTCCAATTCCCTACTTATTATTTATATACTCATATAAGACTTCTATTCAGACATGATGGATATTGAAACCAGCAACTTCTTAGGAGAGTAGCTAGACTGAGTTCCACTTCTATACTCCAGTTTACCGAGGGCTAATGGCTGGCTTCTTTGTCTAGTCGCAACTTTCAAACTTAGCCTAGCCGATTGGGTTTGTTTTGTTCCTGATTACTGCCCTAAAATAAAACTTTCGTTCAGTGACATCACAAGGGTTGGTTTGAACGCTTAGGGCAATTGGTAGGGGTCATCCGCGCAAGAGCGCTTCTTCTTTTGGTCCCTATGGCTGGTAGGGGTAGCATTGACTATTGGAGTGAGCCAATCCTTTCTTTGGTTCTTTATAGCTGATAATCAGTATAAACTCAGGGGGTATGAGTGCATGATTCTTTCTCCCACAAGCTTAGAGAAAGAGACCGAAGGAGGATATGAAAAATCCGCGGATTCCCTAAAGCTAGAGCAGCTACTTCCTTAGAACTGCTCCGAGATGGTATTCAAGAAAAGCTCACTAGCAGAAAAAGGGTTTTGAAGAAGCCGACATTGAATTGACTACCTAAACTGCCTGCCTTTCTTTCAAGATCAAGATACTACTACTACTCCTATGATTTCATTACAGGGAAAGGAAGTTAAACCTGAGAGAATAAGGGTAAAAAAAGTACCCCACACATTATGTTCCCCTTTAGAATTAGAAAAAATCCTAACCTTAGTCGTTCTCTAGCAACTATGCTAGAGGGGATACAGAAGTACTTAATACTGGGTAGTGGCACAAGCAATACAAAGGCTGGTGCAAGTCACAACAGCAAACAGCTACTGATAATGCTTGAAAATCCCCATAAATGCCGTTCTACAGCAGTATGTCTGAAGGTAAGGGTCCTGAGACCTCTCATGGCTGTAGTCATAGTATTAAGATCACAGACTGTATCCCACCATGGTAGTGACTACAGAAGATTAATAACATAATAAACATAATAAACACATCACATTCTTCTGGGAAAGCCAAAAGGTAGGAGCTCGAAACCCATGAGTTAGAGCTTACTGAAGAAGATGCTCCTAAAAAGGGAAGATCCATAGCCTTGAAAGCAAATCAAAAGACTGCCAAGTCTCCTCAACCAATGGCTTTCAATGCTGAGGATGAGACAGAAGAATCAGAGGATTCTGATGATGAGCATACCGAGGATGAGGATGAGCTATCCTTCATCTCTCGAAAGATAAAGAAGATGTGGAAGAAAGAAGCGTGGCAAGTTCAAGAAGAACTTTCCCCCAAGGAAAGGAATGACCAAAGGAGAAGGAAGTGGTCAAGAGAAGACTCAACTATCTGCTATGAGTGCAGGAAGCCTGGACACATCAGAACAGAGTGTCCTCAACTCAAAAAGGCTCCCAAAAAGTTAAGA